AGAATTCCAAAAGGACCCGCGTATTCAGGTCCAATACGTTGTTGTACTCCCGCAGATATTTGTCTTTCTAACCACACAATTACCAGCACTCCTATTATGATTCCAAATACAGGAGTAAAAATAGGAATAAGTAACCATATGAGCCCATAAACCTCTTTTAAGGATTCCGATCTGGAAAAAGAATTGATAGCTTGTACTTTTATCGTATCAATTATCATTTCAACGATCAACTTCTCCCATAATAATATCTATACTACCTAGTATTGTCATAATATCGGCCAATTTCATTTTTTTAACTAGCTGAGGAAGAATTTGCAAATTGATAAAACCAGGTGGACGAATTTTCCATCTCCAGGGAAAAACACTCCGATCTCCTACCAGAAAAATTCCCAATTCCCCCTTGGGGGCTTCTACTCTCACATAAAGTTCTTGTTTAGACAATTCAAAAGTGGGCGAAGGTTTCTTACTAATGAATCGATAATCAAAATCATTCCATTCAGAATCCTTTGTTTTATCAAAACGCCGTACCTCTAAATTCTCATAGGGCCCTCCGGGAATTCCTTCCAGGGCTTGTTGAATAATTTTGATGGATTCCACCATTTCACCGATTCGGACTAAATAACGGGCTAGTGAATCTCCCTCTTTTTGCCATTGTACTTCCCAATCAAATTCGTCGTAAGACTCATAATGATCAATTTTACGAAGATCCCACGGAATTCCGGAAGCTCGTAGCATTGGTCCCGATAAACCCCAATTTATTGCTTCCTCTCCACTAATAATACCCACCCCTTCAACTCGTTCCAAAAAAATAGGATTACGCGTAATAAGCTTTTGATATTCAGTAACCCCTGTTAAAAAATAATCACAGAAATCCAAGCATTTATCTATCCAGCCATAAGGTAGATCAGCAGCCACCCCTCCGATACGGAAATAATTATGCATCATTCGCATACCTGTGGAAGATTCGAATAGGTCATATATCAATTCCCTCTCTCGGAAAATATAGAAGAAAGGGGTCTGCGCACCGATATCTGCCATAAAAGGGCCAAGCCATAACAAATGAGAAGCTATACGACTCAGTTCTAGCATAATTACTCTAATATAGCTCGCTCTTTTCGGTACTTGGATATTTCCCAACTGTTCTGGTCCATTTACCGTTATTGCTTCTGTAAACATAGTAGCTAAATAATCCCAACGTGTTACATAAGGAAGATATTGTATAATTGTTCGATTTTCCGCAATTTTTTCCATTCCTCTGTGTAAATAACCCAATACGGGTTCACAGTCAATAACATTTTCCCCATCTAGAGTAATGATGAGTCGAAGAACACCGTGCATTGATGGGTGTTGAGGACCCATATTGACTATCATGAGGTCTTTTCTTGTAGTCGGTACAGTCATATATTTTTTCCCCGATTCATTATTCCACGAATTGCTGAAAACCAAATGAAGTTCATTAAAAATAATAATTAATATTTATAATTCTAATTATTATAAATATTATTAATTATTATAAATAAAAAAAAAAAATGAACTTAACGAGTTTTTGGCTCCCGAATATCCAATTGACTAATTAATTCTTTATAGCGTACTCTATTTTTCTTTGACAAATAAGCCAGGAGTCGTTGACGTTTTCCCAGAATTTTACGTAGACCTCTCTGAGATAAATAGTCTTTTCTGTGCAATTCCAAATGGGAAGTAAGTCTACGTATCTTATTGGTGAAACTGAATACTTGAAATTCAACAGACCCCCTATTTTCTTTTTTTTCTTCTTGCGAAATAACTGAAATGAATAAATTTTTAACCATAACAAAAAATTCTGCGTCCCTTTTTCTTTATTTACATTACAAATATAGATTTTACTAATCAGTAATAATAATGCCAGTCATTTTAATTTGTTATACACAATAATCGGGATTTTTTCGGATACTTCTTTTTTTTTTTATTCACTTAATTGATAATCAATACAATTTTTTTTTTCAATTTTATTCAAATATAGATAAAAAATTTCTAACCTACAAAAGAGAAGAATTTTGACCTAAGATAAGAAGATTATGACGACTCATTACTTACTAGATAGAATTACTAAGATCAAGGTCAGGTAATCAGTATCATGTACCATAATCTAATATAACAACATATTATATATTTGTTTGTGTTCATATACCATGTCAGAGATGCCGCTTGATCCATGTAATGTAAATGTATCATCAACTAATTATTAATCGTGGATACATATGTATCCTTGACATAACGAAACGACTACCATTATTGGTATCAAACCAATAGCGATTCATACAAGCAAAATCTTCGAATCGATAATTTGGCCAAAGAAATAATTTGAACTTAATAAATCGATTTGTATCTACATCAAGATGCTTATCCTCATAAAAAAATTGACCACAGCGCTTTACATTGTTCCCATTGCAAAATACTTGATTTCTATCCCCAACATTGACATTTCTTGAATTGAAACAAATGAGAATTCTCAATTCTCTACGACGTCTAGGAGATAAAAAATTATCAGGAACAATAAAATCATAAAAATGATCGTTTCTATTCCCATTTTCATGTCGTGCAATGGATTCATTAAGACCATTCTTATCAACATTTCTTTTTTCTTGGTATCTTCGATTAGTTTGGCGCTTACTCTTATGCACCCGTGAAATAGCTATGGTTTGGTACATGATAAATTGTCCGTCCCATTTTATGGATAGCCGAGCTGGTTCAATAATCAATAGTCCCCTTTTTATCAATTTTGTAAGAGTTGTAGACTTCGGAATCAGCATTACATCCAAACTTATTTCGTCCCTTTGAATAGAGGATATAGCAATTTCCTTTGGATTTCTCAATCTAAGGAGTAGGCAATATACCTTGATATTATTTAGTATTTTTTGATTAAAAGCATTATCCCATTTCAATTGAAAAAGAAAATATCTTTTCAGGAAGAAATCTAGTTCCGCTCCTATCATGGATTTATTTTGATTTTTGCTTTTTTGAATGTATGATCCCCGATAATCTTCTTTAAGATTTTTTTTTTTCGATGGATCAGATCCAATATTTTTGTTATTTTGTGCATATGATCCAAGATCTCCTTGGACTGGCTGTTGTTTTTCTTCTTGATTTTGATTCTCTAATTCAAGAGATTTTTTTTGATTATATAATCTATCTTTTTTTTTCTTTTCGTTGATATTTTTACTAATGTTTTTATTTATATTCAATTTAAAAAGAAGTAAATTGATTGGTATGATCCACGGTTGAATCTTATATGTATTATAAAGTGACACAAATTCTGGTAAAAACCAAAGTTCTAGATTTGATATCGGACAATTTAGGATTTCTTCATTCATTCCCATCCAGTCCAAAAATGTTTTTGTTTGATTGGTTGGGCAGATTTGTTTATGAATCGGGGGATTCATAAACACTTTCTTATCCATTTTTTTTTTATCCATTTTATCAATTATTTGATAATAATTAGTCCGAGTCTTAGTATTTTTATTAATGTTGGCGCTGGCCCCGATATCTCTATTTCTCCATTCCTCAATATCGATCTTTTTTCTAAGACAAAAATTAATAGTTCTCCAATCAAAATATTTTCTATCCGGATTTTTATCCCTATCAATAATAGAATCTTCTCGTAGATAGTTACCAAGATCTATATCTCTCGGCAAATAAAAAAGTTCGGGATTATAATTATTGTAATTATAGGAAATCCTTTTTGACTCGTTTACTTGGAATGGCGACCCATAAATATATGAACCTTTCTTATCTTCATAATTCAGATATTTTTTTGATAAAAGATCATATTTGTAGTTTTTGAATTTATCTTTTTGGTTCGGTAATGAATTTACTGCATATGCATAATTGTTTTCTTTCTTGTAATGAATTAATCGGTCTTTTTCATATGAATAAAAATTGGTTGAGTTTTTATTTTGAACCATAAAATTTTGATTGATTCTATTCCGCCAATTTTGCGGTACTAATCTAGACCATCTAGTCTGAGATAAATTGTATTTATAGTGATCATTACCCATTAACCAGCTTTTCCATTCATTCATTTTAAAACCGCTAGGTTTATTATACCTTGATTCGAAATCAAATATTCCGTGTGTTCCAAAAAAATCTTTTTTTATTCTATCCTTAATAAAAGGAATTGTTCCGTGATATTGAAATAAAAATTTCAAGTAATGCTTGTTGATAACTTGGGCTTGTGATAATTTGTAAAATACATATGCCTGTGACAACGAAGAAAGGTCACAAAAAATCTGCGAATTTTTATTTCTATTTCTAATATTATAAATAAATTTTTTTATAGTCGAAATAAAATAAATTTTATTTTTATAAATGGAAAATCCTTTTTTATTTGTTTCATCATTGGAATTATCCGTTATTTTGTTTTTTAATTGAAGTAAAATTTTTACATGTATTCTGGGAATATTAATGATACGTAAAAAAATATCTTTGTATATCCTTTCAATAAACAAATAAAAAAAATAGTGATATTTGCGCATTAGTCGAGCACTTCTTCTTTTTAATATCTGCCAAATCTTTTTTGGTGATTCTAATCTTTTATCATCACAATTTGTTTCGTTAGGACTAATGTTTATATACGTAGTTATAAATATATTTTTTTTTTCTTTTGTTATTTTTTCGATTTGATTTCTGATTGTATTTGTCTTATCAGCCAGATCTTTCATCTTTTTTTCTGTCAGTGAATAATTTGTCCAATCCGCAGATCTAATTCGAATGGACGATTCATGATTTATATGATTACTTATTAGTGATTTTTTTTTTTTTGTATTCGATTCATATACTTCCCTCAATCCAAATAATGGAATTAGACTTACTTTTTTAAGTTCTTTCATTATTCTTTTTATAAATCGAACTATTTTTCTAACCCATCTTGTTTTTTCTTTTGATACTTTTCGAAACCATTTTGCTCTTTCGTTTATAATTTTTAGGGCTAGAAAACGTTTTTTTTTCACTTTTATAAGTCTTTT